ATATCTAACTGATTCCTTGGTTCGGACCGAAGAAGTAATGTCACTCGATTATTATCAAACTGACTGCAATATTTTTCTGTCCGTGAGGATCCTGCCAGAGCCAGAGCGCCTTCTACTTCTAATAGTAATAATAGTAATAGGCCATGAACTAGATCAGAATCATTCTCAACGAATCCATAAGAAGTGATCCAATTTTTTTCATCGTGTCTGGATGAAGACCAAAGATCTTGAGCGACCGATCCGGCAGAACAACTCAAAAGATAAAGAAGTATCGTGAATTTCTTCATGCTCGTTCCAAGTTCGAAGTACCATTTGTACAAATAAGAATCCCCTACCTTACATGATTTCTTCTTCATATAGATAGATATAGGATCTATGGGGCAATTACTTAGAAGTACATTTTGTGTAACAGCCTTTCCTATCTGATAGAAAAGGATCCCATGATCCTGAACCGATCTTATCTGGGATCGAAAATCCCAAGTTTTTCTATGAAGAGCTGATCTAATTGTATTAGTTTCTATAATGGATTTCTTCTGTGTAATACTAATTGATAGGGCCTCATTGATAAGTGCTACAAGATCTCGCGCATTGGAACCCATGGTTATGGACCCGAATCCGTTAGTATGGAACATCTTCTTTTCCAAGTGAAATCCCCTAGTATATGAAAGAATGAAAAAGTGCTTTCGTTGTTGTGGAAGAAGAAGCCTTCGTATCTTAATGCATGTATTGAATTTATTCGGAGCTATTAGAGCGGGATCCACTTTTTGGGGAATATGAGTCGAAGCAATAACAAGAATCTTTCCAGTGGAACATCTTTCACAATCCCTGGAGAGATAGTTCTCTAATAGACCGAGGGATAAGTAATTCGACTCATTCACATGCAGATCATGAATGTTTGGAATCCATATTATGCAAGGAGACATTGCTTTTGCTAATTCGAATTGAAGGGTTATATCAAATCGGTCTATTTTCGGCGTCATATACATAGTTAGCACATTCGTCATAGTTAGCAGCTCCGTATCAATATCAAGGTCATCATCACTATCATCAATATCGTCACTATCATCAATATCGATATCATCAAGAAGATAACCTTTAGGCTTGTCATCCAGGAACTTGTTCGGAAATACCGTAATGAAAGGAACATAGGAGTTTGTCGCTAGGTATTTGACCAAACAGGATCGTCCAGTTCCTATAGAACCTATCACTAAAATACCTCTAGAAGGGGATAGGGCTAAGCGGAGCGAAAAGGGTTTTCCATGAGGAGATGGGGAAGGGGAATGAAAACTATCAGCCCCACACGAGGTTTGTGAATAAGTGATTGTCTGATAATGAGCAAGGAATATCCGTCTTTCTGCTAAACAGGATCTATTGAACTCATAATTCATTAGATCCTTTTGATGAATGTCAACTAAGTATCGTAAGGAAATTGATCCCGGTTGTTCAATCATTTGATAACCAGAGTCATTCTTTGTTAAATGATCACTATGAGTCAGACTCAATAGGATTTGATCAATCCTTTTTTCTGTCGTTAAGGTGGAGAACTGAACCAAGAATTCTCTTTCTTCATCATCAATCGAATCACTGTTCGCGACCCAGAATTCTATTTTCTCATCAATCCAATCACCGTTCACGTTTTTTCTTTTTCTTATCAATGAATAGATCTCTTTACTTGTACGACTTAGATGTCTCGTATTTCTCGAAAAAATGATTCGATTGATGGGATTTGGTATGAGATCGATTAGATTGATCTTCCAATATTTCTTCTTAGAACGGATTGATTTGACCCCATAAGCGGGACCACCACCCAATAGCATGTTGCCACCAGAAGCAGAACCCCGTATTTCTTCCAGAGAATCTCCTAATTGTTCCAGAACAACTAGAAAGAGATTCTTTAACCAGAAAGGATTCATTTCAGATGTAGGATACCTATCCAGAAGTTTTCGAGATTCCATCATGTATGATGGAATCATCAAAGATTTGATCTTTTCTAACTCTGTCTGTAACTCACTAGAGGCTCGGGAAACAAAGAGAAGATGTATACAAACGATATATCCAGCAACAAGAAGAAGGAAAAAGATGGAATAGAGGAACTCCCGAGCATTTGTTGATCTCAGATGTGTCCGTATCAATGGAACGGGTGACTCATTATTTCGATGAATCATTTCGTCGGACAGAAGAAGATTCTGTAAACATTGACTCGAAATCTCACTTATCAGAGTCCATTGTGGAAGAATCTTCTGAGGAATTGGCCGTGATATATCTGATCCATGCATCATATCATGAAAAATGGATACAAATTTTTGACTACTACTCAGTATCGGCAATGGGTCTGAAAGAGTATCTAAAAGGGTGAAATTGAGATATTTGCACCCTGTCGAAGTAAGGAACCATGGCATATATGTTTGGAACAGATTCCATTTTGAGACACTATCTCGTTGAAAGGTTCTATACATCTGCCCTTTCTCAACGCATTTCTTTAGACAAAGACTCCGTTTTT